TTTTTTAAATTTGATTCAATTGTGAAATAACACGACGTGTGTATCTAGGGAATAGTCGCCTCAAAGCAAATTATCCCTAGATACATCTATTCAATAAAATTCTCAATTTCTTGAGAATATATGAATTGGGCTACAGATTCAAACCTTATATCTTCTTATATCTTAATTAAATATTAAATTATCTGAATTAAATCCAATAGATTTAAAAGTTTTTTTTTGTAAACCAATTGCGAAATGTTTTTCTAGAATGCCAAATATCTGTTTTACATCTTCTAGACGAAAATCTTCTATTTTCATAAGATCTTCTTGACTGTTATTCAAAAGGTCGAATAATGTATATATATTCGACCTTTTGAGGCAATTATAAACCCTGGGAGAAAATTCGGATTGATCAATAAAAATCGATTTCAATGCTATTTTTTTCTTGTTTTTTCTGACTTTATCCAATTTATCGTGAAAAGTAAAAGGGGATAAAGGCGCCGTGTGTTGATTGTCCTCTAAGGGTAAATTTTCTTCTTCCTTATATAAAAAGGGAATAAATAAATCAATCAAATTCCGGGAGGCTTCATGAAGTGCTTCTTTCGGAGTTAAACTCCCATTTGTCCATATTTCAAGAAATAGTATCTCTTGTTTATCATTCCCATTTCCATAGGAATGAATACTATGATTCACATTTCGAACGGGCATGAATACAGCATCTATAGGATAACTTCCATCTTGAATGTTATGTGGCATTTTTATAAGATATCCACGATTTCTCTCGATTTCTAATCCAATACAAAAATTAATTGGTTCTGTCAAGCTGGCTATATGTTGTGTATTGTCAACGATTTCTACATAAGGCGGTAAGGTGATATCTTGAGCAGTTACATATCCAGGACCCTTGACACAAATAGACGCGTCACAAGTTCCATATAGATTACTTCGCAATACAATTTCTTTCAAATTCATTATAATTTCGTGAACCGATTCTTGAATACCCGTTATAGTAGAATATTCATGGGGGACGGTCTCAGATTTTACACGTGTAATACATGTTCCTTCTATTTCTCCAAGCAAAGCTCTTCGCATTGCAATGCCTATTGTGTCGGCCTGTCCTTTCATAAGTGGAGACATAATAAAGCGTCCATAATAAAGACGTTTACTGTCTGTTCTTGATTCAACACACTTCCACTGTAGTGTCCGAGTAGATACTGTTACTTTCTCTCGAACCATAGTCAAAATTTTTATTTGATTGAATTATTTATTTCTCTTGTTTCTCTTGAAATTTCTTCCCTGTATTATTTCTACACACGTCTTTTTTTCGGAGGTCTGCAACCATTATGTGACATAGGGGTTACATCTCGTACAAAAGTGAATAGTATACCACTTCTACGAATAGCTCGTAATGCGGCGTCTCTCCCGAGACCGGGACCGGGACCCCTTATCATGACTTCTGCTCGCTGCATACCTTGATCGACTACTGTACGAATATCATTTGTTGCTGCAGTTTGAGCGGCAAAGGGTGTCCCCCTTCTCGTACTCTTGAATCCGAAGGTACCGGCCGAGGACCAAGAAACCACCCGACCTCGTACATCTGTAACCGTGACAATGGTATTATTGAAACTTGCTTGAACATGAATAATTCCGTTTGGTATTCTACGTGCACTTTTACGTGAAGCAATACGTACATTTCTACGTGAACTGGTTCTCGGTATAACTTTTGCCATATTGTATCGTCTCATAAATATGAGTCAGAAATATATGGATATATCCATTTCATGTCAAAACAGCTTCTTTATTTGTATGCTGGGCCTTTTAGTGAGCCTGATTATCCTTGTCTTTGTTTATGTCTCGGGTTGGAACAAATTACTCTAATGCGCCCCCGTCTACGGATTAGTCGACATTTTTCACAAATTTTACGAACGGAAGCTCTTATTTTCATATTTGCCATTCCTTAATCTTAATTCTGAATCTACTTCTTGGTAGAAAATAAGTTTCTTGAAATTTTTTATCTCGAGTCGTATTGAATAATTGAATAAAAACTACCTAATCTTTTGAATCCTTGTTTCGGAGTCGATAAATTATACGTCCTCTGGTTAAATCATAACCACTTACTTCAATTTTGACTTTATCTCCTGGCAGTATCCGTATAAAACTACGTCGGATCTTTCCTGAAACATAACCTAGAATCAGATCTTCATTATCTAACCGAACTCGGAACATGCCATTGGGAAGCGATTCAGTAATTAAACCTTCATGAATCAATTTTTGTTCTTTCATTCCAGGTAAAGCCCCCTTAAAGTATCAACTAATGGAGGATAAACGATATTAGCCAACTCACCCCCCTTTTTTTTTTTACAAATAGGAAGAGGTTTCGGATCCCATTTGGATATTAAAAGGATTACCATATATAACACAAAATTTCTCCGCCGATTCCTTCTAGTCGAGCCTCCCGGCCTGTCATTATACCCCGAGAAGTAGAAAGGATTACAATCCCCATCCCACCTAAAATTCTAGGAATTCGTTGGGAGTTAGAATAGATTCGTAAACCGGGTCGACTGATCCGTTTTAAATTTAAAAAATTTCTATTTCTATAGGGTCTTTTCCTATTCCTTCTATGCCGCAGGGTTAAAACCAAAAATTTTTGGTTTTTTTCTCGATGTTTTCTGACGTTTTCGATAAAACCTTCTCGGAAAAGTATTTTAACAATATTTTCGGTAATATTAGTAGATGCTATGCGAACAACTCTTTTTCGATCCATATCAGCATTTCGTATAGACGTTATTATTTCAGCAATAGTGTCTCTGCCCATGATAAACTAAAAAATTAGGTGCCTCAAAATTGGATATAATTAACATGTTTTTCTTTTTTTTTTTTTTTATGAATATGAATTTTTCAAGGTATATGCGTGAGACATAATCTATGAATTAATCTAGTTCTTAATCTATATTCCTTTCAAATACTCTAAAGAATATCAGGATCTCATTTTATAATACCTCGGGAGCTAATGAAACTATTTTAGTAAAATTTAATTGTCTCAATTCGCGGGGGATTGCGCCAAAAATTCGAGTTCCTTTTGGATTTCCTTCTTGATCAATCACAACTGCAGCATTGTCATCATATCGTATTATCATACCGCTGTCACGTTTAAGTTCTTTACAGGTACGAACAATTACAGCTCTGACTACTTCTGATTTTTCTAGGGGCATATTTGGTACTGCTTCTTTGATCACAGCAACAATAACGTCACCAATATGAGCATATCGGCGATTACTAGCTCCTATAATTCGAATACACATCAATTTTCGAGCCCCGCTGTTATCCGCTACATTTAAATGGGTCTGAGGTTGAATCATATGAATTTTTGAGTCTATTCTTCCAATGCAAAGGATGAAGAAAATAAAAGAAATACTGTTTGTCCAAAAAAAGAAACCTGTGGTTTTGTTTCATTCCAAAGATTCATTTCTGCTGGTTCTACGTTTTTATCCCGAAATAATAAATTGAGTTCGTATAGGCATTTTGGATGCTGCTATTAAAATAGCCCTTCTAGCTATATTTTCGGTTACGCCACCCATTTCATATAGTATTCGCCCTGGTTTAACAACAGCTACCCAATATTCAGGGGATCCTTTCCCCGAACCCATACGTGTTTCGGCGGGTCTTACTGTAACCGGTTTGTCTGGAAATATACGGACCCATATTTTTCCACCACGGCGCGCATTTCGCGTCATTGCCCGTCGACCTGCTTCGATTTGTCTAGATGTGATCCAAGCAGGTTCAAGTGCCTGAAGAGCATATTTACCGAAACAAATATGATTACCTCGAGAAGATATTCCCTTCATTCTTCCTCTATGTTGTTTACGGAATCTAGTTCTTTTTGGGTTATAGTTGATGGTTGTTTCGGAATTCCATCTCTACTACAGAACTGGACGTGAGTGTTTCTTCTCATCCGGCTCCTCGCGAATAAAAGGATTTAAAATAGAATTTCAATTAATTTGAATTGAATAGATAAAAGTTATCGCGGGCGAATATTTACTCTTTCAATCTCTATTTCAGTCCTGGCGCTTGTTCGTCACTTCTCCGAATAGAGGAATTGATTTCTGGTTCATTTCGCCATCCCAACTAGTGAATCAGTAAGATTCGTTTGTTCAATAAAATCTTTTGCATTCACAGGTTCTTTCGTTCCCGCCACTTCATACTAAATGGTTAGGTCAGAATTCTACAACGGAGCTCATAATCCAATTTTTTCTTGAGTCAACCTTCTTAGTCTTTATTGGCTCGGAGCTCTTGAATTTTTTCTTCTATAATTATAAGAAGGATTCATTTAATATTTCATTATGGATGAATCAAATCAATTAGTATTGATGCTTTATTACACTGTCTTTTATGAGATGACCCATAAACCTTACATATTGGAATTCTATATCATTAATATTCTTTTTCTTTCTCTCATCATTCCATTTATCCACACCTTTCTTCGGTATTTGGCTTTAAACTTAGAATTAAAGTTGAAAGTAAAGTTTAATTCTAAAAAAAATTCAGTTGCTGCAAAGATATGACCAATTTAGCATATCTTGACTGGTTCTTTAGATCCAGATAATATGAAGTGATGAGTTTGGTTTCGTACTACGGGGCTGGCTTTTTTTTAATCCTAACCCTAAAAAACCAACGAGTCGCACACTAAGCATAGCAATTATATAAAAACAAAAGGTCAGTTGAATTTTTATTAAACCCTATAGAATTAGAATTACGAATTAGTTTGGTTGGATAGAAACAGAATGAATGAGTTTCGCCTTTATTGTTCTACTATAAAACGGATAGAAGGAAAAAACAAGAAAAGTTTTCTTATTCCTCGTCCTTGTCTATCTTTTCCTTGTCTATACTATAAAAATCCAAATTTTGATGCCTAATACCCCATAGATAGTCCGGACTGTATAGGAACAATAATCAATTTTAGCTCGAATGGTTTGTCGGGGAACCCTACCCTCTCTGATCCATTCGACACGTGCAATTTCTTT